CTAAGACAATGTGTGCGTGGCTAAAAAAATTGACTTAGTGAATGAAATGAAAATATACAACTAATATATGATCTAGAGTTATAGAAAAAAAGATTACAATAAAGATTACAATACAATATTGATATTAGAGTAGAGAATTGAAAAAAGGAAAGAGATCTCAAAGATCTTTTTCCTAAAATTACCTTTTGTCCATTTATATCATAATCCTACCTTTCCTTCAATGAATTAGATTGGTCATCGAATCCGACTATTAACTATTCGGAGTCGTAATTTGACGAAGAAGTCTTGTGGTATTACTGTGGTATTACGACGTCTTATTAAATAAAAAAGGATGTTCTATAGAATGATTCCCTTTTTCAGTTGATTTTATTCAACGATTGACCAAACGAAAATATTAAAATATTAATAAATAATAAATTGTATGAACTTAGATCAATCAAATCAATTTCTATGCAACGATTCGCCCCAATCAATTTATCCATTGATTATCTTATCCATTTAGGTTGCAAGATAATGATAAACAATGGGGAAGGGAAAGGTTAATTTATAAAAAGGGGATTCATAAAAGGTTTGTAGAGGGGAGGTCGAACTAGGTATATAGAATTGAATGACTATAAGTTAACTCTTGTCAAGCATTAGACGCATCCTTAGCAAATCTGATTGAATTGAAGATGAAGAAAGAGTTGGTTTACATTGTGGAAGAAAGACATGTATATGTGATATTAGATATTGACTTGTTAGATACGAGCTAAAGATATATCTAATTTGACCTACTAATCGAATGTGAATGTAGATGGGGATTCTATAGAAATCCTTCTGTCTAATCTGTGACTGTGAGTTGAATTAATAAATGGATGAAGTCAATAAAAAAATCGAAGAATTCAAAGAGCGGTTCGGGACAAAGAAACAGAAAATCAAAAGTTGTATGGATTCATAAAGACTTTCTCGAGAGAAACTAAAAAAGAGATATCAAAGTAGTTTTGATTATTCAAGAATGTTATTACTTGAATTCGAAGTTCGTAGTTACTTCGACTGGACGAATCGTAGCATGGAATAATTAAGTCATAGTTCATTGGTTGAATGTATCATTAACCATTTTTTTTTTGGTACGAGGAACTTATCATGAATCCACTGATTTCTGCCGCTTCCGTTATTGCTGCTGGATTGGCTGTAGGGCTTGCTTCTATTGGACCTGGAGTTGGTCAAGGTACTGCTGCGGGTCAAGCTGTAGAAGGTATTGCGAGACAGCCTGAGGCGGAGGGAAAAATACGAGGTACTTTATTGCTTAGTCTAGCTTTTATGGAAGCTTTAACAATTTATGGCCTGGTTGTAGCATTAGCACTTTTATTTGCTAATCCTTTTGTTTAATATTTAGATTAGAAATATGAAAAAAATTTTTCATATTATATTGCCTTGGATTTGTGCTTTGCTTTTTCGAATTATATAAGGATTTCATTCCTAGAATTACTTATTCGTTGAGAAAATAACCCACGGGAAGGGCTGATTTGCGGATGAGGAATTAGCATACCAACTCGCTTTCATCCTTCCCGTTCGTGTTGGTAGACCTCTTTTAGTTTTTAAGAGAGGTTGCAAGCAAGAGGGTAATTCATGATTTCTAAATCAAATAGATTTTTAATTCGATTTAAAAAGTAGGAAACTAGAAAGAAATATATATATAAAGAGGGCAAAGTAATACAAAAAGAACTCTGTTCGATTTTTTAGTCTATCTATACGAGGAGATCATATCATATGAAAAATGTAACCGATTCTTTCGTTTCTTTGGGCCACTGGCCATCCGCCGGGAGTTTCGGGTTTAATACCGATATTTTAGCAACAAATCTAATAAATCTAAGTGTAGTGCTTGGGGTGTTGATCTTTTTTGGAAAGGGAGTGTGTGCGAGTTGTTTATTTCAAGAATAGGCTGGATCCAACCAGATGTACTTTTTCTGTTATAACTAGGAAAGTTATACCTAAGAAAGAGGGGTGCATGATCTCGCGAATTACTTCTGAATAAATTCAGAAATCATATGTAAGAACTATAGCATTTCGTAATTTATTGGAAAATCTACTTTGATTCTCTATCAACCAATAATGCGGGACCATTAACATGGTTAAAGCTAAACTGTTTGAAGTCCAGACGCGGCATGGTACTCTTTCTACCACTATGTTAATATAGAGACGGTTTCAAAAAAATAAATATATATTTTATCAATATAGAACACTCATATCGATAAAATGATTTGAACTACTTATTGGGGATTTTATCCCCTTTTTTAGCCAATGCTGAATCGATGACCTATTGTGTATAAAGTAAAAAAACTTCTTGGATTAAAAAAAGTAAACAACTTTGCTGACAATTACATATTTTTTGTTTTGTTTGGTCAGAAGAGTCCTCCGAATATTTTGGTCTTGGATTAGTGATTCCGTTTGATATTTTGATTTCATTTTGGAATATGACAAGAGAGGATAGGCTCATTACATTAACAATAAAGATATGGGA